GCGTGTGCGTACGCGTGTGTAAGAGTTAAAATAATCCTATGTCCTTCAAGCATTAAAAGAATTCACAACTGAAATAATTTCGTGCGAGGCAAGAATATTTGATTTATAAGTCCAGCTACAATTGAATTGAATGAGACCATGCCTTGACGGCTTAGCTGAGTCACAGCATCCCTAAAATTAAAAAGATACCAAATGTATGAAACCTCAGTTATGTGTGAGCATGGGCTGATTAGTCATTAATCCATCGAGATGTCTTATTTAAGAGGAACGAGTGGGCGATCTTGAGTTCATGGCCCTGAAGTAAGAACCAGATGTCTTTTAAATTACACGAATAGAAACCCCCAAGTTAAATGGGCCCGGGGCGAGAAGAGAAATCCCTGTCTAGCGGGTTGTTGATTTCACGGAGGTAGGTAGATTAAGAGACGAACTAATGGAAAGTGATAGTCATTTGGACAAGGACTTACACTGACTTGGATGAGCTAATGACAGATAACGGTTATTTCTTTGGTGAATCACTCTCGTATTGATCTTGATTTTTCCGTCTTGTTAATACTGTTATGGTTTGGGTAAAATTTTCGTTTAAATTGCTTGCTTGATATTCGTGGGGTAGATATTGTAATGTTGATTATACATAATATGGTTTATGTGGTGTTATACATGTATAGTACTATTACATTAATTAATGGGGACATGCATTAATGCACGAATTACATAGGGGGTATGTTTTGAACATTATATGATATGTGTGTTCAGGGAATAATTTAATGAGAATTTCAGCTTTGGGGGTTGATAGTGGAGTTGTTTGCTTCTTCCCTGATTTGTCCTCGGGAGTTAGTGGGTCTCCGTTTTTGGTTTACAAGACCAAGGTAATTTTTATACTACAAGGACTTACCATTTGAGTAGCTTATTTTCTAGAGAACTGACTAGTGGTATTACAACCAATAAGATGAGAAAATATGAGATGGATGCTAGTTGACCGATAGTGGTGAATGGGTGTTCGACTGGTTGGCCCCCAATTCATGTAAGAATGAGAAGGTTGGCTACTAGAATTCAGAATAGGCATTGGCTTAAGGGGCGGAATAGTATGCTCCGTTGTTTGGATGTGTGGAGGGCTGGGATGATAGCTAGGACTAGAATAGATAGGATGAGGGCTAAAACTCCGCCGAGTTTATTGGGGATGGAGCGTAGGATGGCGTAAGCAAAGAGGAAGTATCATTCTGGTTTGATATGCGGAGGTGTGTTTAGAGGGTTAGCTGGGATGTAGTTGTCTGGGTCCCCTAGGAGGTCAGGGGAGAATAAGACGAGGGATATGAGGCCTGTTAATATAAGTAAGAAGCCAATGATGTCTTTAATTGTGTAGTAGGGGTGAAAGGGGATTTTGTCCGAGTCCGAGTCAATTCCTGATGGGTTGTTGGACCCTGTTTCGTGTAGAAATAGGAGGTGGGTGAGGACCAGGGCTGTGATGATGAAGGGGAGGATAAAGTGGAAAGCAAAGAATCGTGTTAGTGTTGCTTTGTCTACTGAGAAACCACCTCAGATTCACTCTACTAAGGTGGAGCCGATATAGGGGATAGCTGATAGAAGGTTAGTAATAACTGTTGCTCCTCAGAAAGATATTTGTCCTCATGGAAGTACGTATCCTATGAATGCAGTGGCTATGGTGGCTAGGAGTAAGAGGATTCCAATGTTTCAGGTCTCTATAAAAATAAAAGATCCGTAGTATAAGCCTCGACCTACATGTAGGTAAAGGCAGATGAAGAAAATCGATGCTCCGTTGGCGTGGAGGTAGCGGATTAGTCAGCCGTAATTTACGTCTCGACAGATATGGGCGACTGATGAGAATGCTGTTGCTGTGTCAGCGGTGTAGTGTATAGCTAGGAATAACCCGGTAACGATTTGTATTACTAAGCATATTCCTAGGAGTGAGCCGAAATTTCATCAAGCAGAGATGTTTGATGGGGTGGGGAGGTCGACGAAGGAGTTGTTGATAATCTTGAATAGTGGGTGTGATTTTCGGATGTTTGTCATTTGTTCCTGTAGTTGAATTACAACGATGGTTTTTCATATCATTAGTCGTGGTTAAATTCCATGTGGGAATTATGACTTTAGATATTGTGTTTCTTTTAAGTGTACTATTTGTTTTAGGGTTTATTGGTTTATCCGTAAAACCATCACCTGTGTATGGAGGGTTGGCGTTGATTGTTAGTGGGGGAGTGGGGTGTGTTATTGTTTTAAGTTTTGGGGGTTCGTTTTTAGGGTTAGTAGTGTTTTTGGTTTATTTAGGGGGGATAATGGTTGTGTTTGGTTATACCGCTGCGATAGCTACTGAAGAGTATCCTGAATCATGGGTTTCAAGCGTTATTATGTGGGGAACGTTGTTGTTAGGTGTGTTGATGGAGTTAATGTTGTTTTATTGATGAGTTGAGTATGGTCAGGTTGAGGTTATTGTTGAGTTCAATAATATGGGTGAGTGAGTGATTTATGATGATGAGGGGGGTGTTGGGTTTTTACGAGAAGATTCTATTGGAGTAGCAGCAACTTATAGTTATAATTGTTGATTGATGGTTGTGGCTGGGTGATCTCTATTTGTGGGGATTTTTATTGCCATTGAAATTACGCGAGGAAATAGGATAGTAGGAGGGGTATTAGGCCGATGGAGATGAGGAAGGATAGTGAGTACAGTTTAATTATGCCTATTTGATTGGATGTGGTTGTTGATGCGGTTGTCTGGGTGTTAGAAATGCTTTTTGGGAATAGGGCTTCTAACCAAGTTAGGTCAATTATGGTGTGTGCAAGATTTTGGTGGGTTAGTAGGTTAGTGTAGGGGAGGAGTCGATGAGTGGTTGTAGGGAAGTATCCTAATATGTTGGAGAAGTTTACGGAGTTGGTTTGGTATTTGATTTTTAGGTTGTGGGAGAATGTGTTGAGTTCTATTGCGATTAGGAAACCTAGGATTGTTACTATTAGGGCGCATGTTTTTAAGTGTATAGGTATTGTTATCTGGGGGATATCAGACGGATGGATGTTGTTTGAGATGATGAATCCTGCGAAGATGCTGCCTAGTGCAAGGCGTTTAATTGAATTGATTAGTATGGGGCTATTTTCGTTTATGTTGTGCAGGGTTGGGAATCGGGGTTGGTTTAGGAGGACATAGTAGATAATTCGAGTGCTGTAAACGGCTGTGAGTGAGGTTGCTATGAGGGTTAGTAGTAGGGCTCAGGTGTTTGTGTATGATGTACTTGCGGATTCAATGATCTGGTCTTTTGAGTAGAATCCGGTGAGGAAAGGCATGCCGGTGAGGGCAAGGCTTCCGATGATTAGTGAGGAGGAGGTGAAGGGTAATGATTTGTATAGTCCTCCTATTTTTCGAATATCTTGTTCGTTATTGAGATTGTGGATGATTGAGCCTGAGCACATGAAAAGTATGGCTTTGAAGAATGCGTGAAGGCAAATGTGAAGAAATGCTAGATGGGGTTGGTTGATTCCAATGGTGACCATTATTAATCCTAGTTGACTTGAGGTGGAGAATGCGATGATCTTTTTAATATCGTTTTGCGTTAGTGCGCATAGAGCTGTGAATAGTGTTGTGATGGCTCCTAGGCATATTGAAATTGTTTGTATGGTTGGATTATTCTGTATTAGAGGGTAGAAGCGAACTAACAGGAAGATTCCCGCTACTACTATAGTGCTTGAGTGTAGAAGTGCTGAGACTGGTGTAGGGCCTTCTATGGCTGATGGAAGTCATGGGTGAAGGCCGAATTGTGCGGATTTTCCGGTTGCTGCTAGTAGAAGGCCTGTTAGTGGAAGCAGGTTAGAATTGTCATATGTTATAAGGAGTTGTTGAATTTCCAGTGAATTAGAGTTTATGATGAATCATGTTATGGATATGATAAATCCGATGTCTCCGATTCGGTTGTAAAGGATAGCTTGAAGGGCTGCTGTATTTGCGTCTGTTCGTCCGTATCATCACCCAATTAGGAGAAATGACATGATTCCAACTCCTTCCCATCCAATGAAAAGTTGGAATAGATTGTTGGCTGTGACTAAGATTATTATGGTGATGAGAAATATGAGGAGGTATTTTATGAATGTGTTAAGGTGCGGGTCAGAGTGCATATATCATAGCGAGAATTCTATAATGGACCATGTTACGAATAGGGCGATGGATGTGAAGACAATGGAGAAATAGTCTAGTTTGAAGCTTATATTAATATTTAGGGTGTGGATTGTGAATCAATTTCAATTGGAGATTACGGCTTCGTGGTCTAGGTGGAGGAATACTAGTGTGGGGATTAAGCTGAGCATAAAGGAGTAGGAGACTGTTGATTTGACGTAGTGGGAGTATGGGATTGTTTTGTGGAGATTGGTTAAAGGGGTTATGATAGGAAATAGTAGAATGATCAGGGTTAGTATAAATATGGCTGAAACTAGGTTGATTACTTTTATTTGGAGTTGCACCAATTTTTTGGCTCCTAAGGCCAATGGATTACTTCTATCCTACAAAAGTTGAGGAAGCCGTATTTTTATGTACGGGGTTTGGGGTTAGCAGTCCCAAATAACTTTCTCGGTAAGTAAGAAGATTAATCTTCTATTATTAGACTCACAATCTAATGTTTTGTTTAAACTATAATTACAGTAAATATTACCCAGGATGATTTTTGGGTTTAGTATTAAAAGGAAAAGGGGGATCAGGTGTAGGGATACTAGGGTGTTTTCTCGTGTGAAAGAAGGGTTTATGTTTGTAATGTGGTATGGCAGTTTTCCCCGTTGTGTTATGATTAGTATGTATAGGGAGTATAGAGCGGTGATTAACAAGTTCATTCCTAGTAAGAGAATGGATAGGTTGGATCAGGAGAATGTTGAAGTAATAATGAGTAGTTCTCCCGTCAGGTTGATTGTCGGAGGTAGGGCTATGTTGGATAGACTTGATAAGATTCATCATGTTGTTATAAGGGGAATAATTATTTGTATGCCTCGTATTAATATTATGGTCCGGCTGTGGGTTCGTTCGTAGCTGGAGTTAGCTAGGCAGAATAGTGTGGAGGAAGTTAGGCCATGGGCGATTATTAGGGCTGTAGCTCCTATGAAGCTTCAGGGTGTTTGGATCATGATAGCTACAATTACTAGTGCTATATGGCTTACAGATGAGTAAGCGATTAGGGCTTTTAGGTCAGTTTGGCGCATGCAAATTGAGCTAGTTATAATTATACCTCAAAGTGATAAGAGAATGAATGGATAGGCTATGTGATTAGTTAGCGGGTGGAGTAGGGGTATAATTCGCATTATTCCATAGCCACCCAGTTTTAGCAGGATTGCTGCTAGTACTATGGACCCGGCAATGGGTGCCTCTACGTGGGCTTTAGGCAGTCATAAGTGTAAGCCGTATAGTGGTATTTTTACTATAAAAGCTATAATGCATGCTAGTCAGAGCAAACTGCTTGATCAGTTGGTGGATAGAGGGGAGGGGTAGAAGTTATACAATAGGAAGTTTAGCGAGCCAATTGAGTTTTGTAGATAAACTAGGGCTACTAGAAGAGGGAGGGATCCCATTAGTGTATAAAACAGAAAATATGTTCCTGCTTTTATTCGTTCTGTTTGGTTCCCTCAGCGTGTGATAATGATTAATGTAGGAATTAGGGTTGCTTCAAATAGGATATAGAATATAATTATTTCTGTGGCTGAGAATGTTATGATTAGTAGGGTTTGGAGTAAGATCAGCAGGGAGATGAAAACTTTTTTTTGGTTTGTGGATTGGGTTTTTAGATGATGTTGACTAGCGATTATTATAAGGGGGAGTAGTCAAATTGTCAAGATTAGGAGAGGGGAGGAGAGGGAGTCTGAGGTAAAGTTTTCTGAGTGAATTTGATAGTTGCTGTGGGGTTTGAATAGTGTCAGTAGGGCGATTAGAGTGATTAGAAGGCTGTGTGTTGTGGTGTTGGCTCAGATTAATTGTTTTTTTGATATTAGGGCCGTTGGGATGAGTATAATAGTAGGGATAATAATTTTTAGCATTGTAGGAGATTTAAGTTTTGTACGTAGTCTAGGCCGTAGGTGTTGGATACTATGACTAGTAGGGCCAGTCCTACGGCTGCTTCGCAGGCTGCGAAGACAAGAAGTATGAGAGGAATGGTGAGAGATAGTGTGTAGTGAGAGTTTAGGATTAGCGTTGTGCTTATGATGAATATGGAGAGCATTATTCCTTCTAGGCATAATAGTGATGATATCATATGGGATCGGTAGATTATTACTCCTAGGAAGGATGTTGTGAAGGCTAGTATGGTGTTAAGATGAATTGAAGACATTTTGGTAATTATGGTGGCTTTCATAATTTAATGAGTCGAAATCATTTGTTTTGTATTAAACTAATTACCATACTCTGTTCATTCGAGCCCCTTTTGTAGTCATTCGTAGGCTAATCCTAGAGCTAAGACTGTGATTAGGCCCAGGGATACCAGAATGGTTAGGTTGAGGTTGCTAATTTGTGATGCTCAGGGTAGTGGAAGTAAAAGGGCAATTTCTAGGTCGAATAGTAGGAAAGTAATGGCGATTAGAAAGAATTTTAGGGAGAAGGGTAGGCGGGCTGATTCTGTGGGGTCGAAGCCACATTCGTAAGGGGTAGTTTTTTCTGTGTAAATGTTTAGCTGGGGAAGCCAGAATGCGATTGTGACAAGGATAATGGCTAGGGTGGAGTTTATTGTTATTGAAATTAGTGTGTTAATTATTTCCTTCTAGTTTTTACCAGAGCCTGCTGATTGGAAGTCAGCTATACTGTTTATACTAAGAAAATAGGACCCTCATCAGTAAATTGATACGTATAGGAATAGTCAAACTACGTCGACGAAATGTCAGTATCATGCGGCTGCTTCGAAGCCAAAATGGTGTTTGGATGTAAAGTGAAAGTGGAGTTGACGTAATAGACATACTGCAAGGAATGTAGAGCCGATGATAACGTGTAATCCGTGGAAGCCTGTTGCAACGAAGAAAGTTGAGCCGTAGACTCCATCTGAGATGGTAAATGATGCTTCATAGTATTCTGAGATTTGTAGTATGGTGAAATAAATGCCTAGGGCGATAGTAATTGACAGGGCTTGAATTATTTGTTTTCGGTTTCCCTCTATAAGGCTGTGGTGGGCTCAGGTGATCGAAACTCCGGATGCTAGAAGGACTGATGTGTTAAGTAAAGGTACTTCAAGGGGGTTTAGGGGCTCAATTCCTGTGGGAGGTCAACATCCCCCTAGTTCAGGGGTAGGTGCTAGGCTGGAGTGGTAGAAAGCTCAAAAGAACCCTGAAAAGAAAAATACTTCTGAGATGATAAAAAGGATTATGCCGTACCGAAGTCCTTTTTGGACGGTTTGTGTATGATGACCTTGGAATGTCCCTTCTCGTACAATATCTCGTCATCATTGATATATGGTTAATATGTTTGTTAAGAGGCCTAGGCATAGTAGAAGCATGGAGTTAAAGTGGAATCACATAACTAGGCCGGAGGTTATTAGGAGGGCTGATAGGGCTCCTGTTAGTGGTCATGGGCTAGGGTTGACTATGTGATATGCGTGGGTTTGGTGGGTCATTATGTATTGTCGTGCAGGTATAGGCTGACTAGGAGGGTAAATACGTAGGCTTGGATTATTGCTACAGCGAATTCCAGGATAGTTAGAAGTGTTAGGATGATGAATGTAATTAGGGCTGTTAGGGCATTAATGCTAGATAAGGCAAGGGTTGCTGCTCCAATTAGGTGTATGAGAAGGTGACCAGCTGTAATGTTGGCTGTTAGTCGAACGGCTAAGGCTAGAGGTTGGATAAATAGGCTGATTGTTTCGATAATTACAAGTACAGGGATTAAGGGGGTAGGGGTTCCTTGTGGGAGGAAGTGAGCTAGCGATGTTTTGGTTTTGTGTCGGAAACCTAGGATTACTGTTCCAGCTCATAATGGGATGGCTATAGCCAGGTTTATAGATAGTTGTGTTGTAGGGGTAAAGGAGTGGGGGAGTAGGCCTAGTAGGTTTGTGGAGCCAATAAACATAATTAAGGAGATTAGTATGAGCGATCAGGTTCGTCCTTTTGTACTATGTATCGCTATCAGTTGGTTTAGGATTAGTTGGATAAGTCAATGTTGGAATGAGATTAGGCGGTTGTTAATTAGACGTCGAGGGGATGGGAATAAGATGTTGGGGAATATGATGATAAGGATTACAATAGGAAAGCCCATTAATGTTGGTGTGGTAAAAGAGGCGAATAAATTTTCGTTCATTTGTTTGTTCAAGGTAGGCTATGTTTTGTAGGGGTGAAGGGTTTTTCTTTTGATATAGGAGGGAATGAGTGGGCGGAGATTTTTGGTTGAAGGAGCATGAATAGGGAGAAGATTATAGATACAATGGTGATAAATCAGGTGGAGGTATCTAGTTGTGGCATATCATTATGGAAGGCCTTATCCTTCAAATTTTAACTTAAAAGGTTAATGCTCATATAGCTTCATAATGATCTATAATATTGACAATGATCAGTTTTCGAACGATTTTAAAGGCACTATTTCTAAGACAATTGGTATAAAGCTGTGATTGGAGCCACAGATCTCTGAGCATTGGCCGTAATATAAACCCGGTCGTGAGGATGATAGGGTTGTTTGGTTTAGTCGACCTGGGATAGCATCTGTTTTTAATCCTAGTGAAGGAATGGCTCAGGAGTGGAGAACGTCTTCTGAGGAAATTAGCATGCGAACGGGGGTTTCTATTGGTAAGACCACTCGATTGTCGACTTCGAGTAGTCGGAGTTCACCTGGTTTTAAGTCTGTTGTTGGGATCATGTAGGAGTCGAAGTTAAGTTCTTCATAGTCGGTGTATTCGTAGCTCCAGTACCATTGGTGCCCTATTGTTTTGACTGTTAGTGAAGGGCTGTTAATTTCATCTATCATGTATAGAATACGTAAGGACGGGAGAGCGATTAGGATAAGAATGATAGCGGGCAGAATAGTCCAGACGGTTTCTACTTCTTGTGCATCTATAGTGCTAGTATGCGTGAGGCTGGTAGTAAGTATAAGAGAGATGAGATATAGAACTAAGGAGCTGATTAGGAATACGATTATAAGAGTGTGGTCGTGAAAGTGTAGGAGTTCTTCTATAATAGGGGAGGAGGCGTCTTGAAATCCTAATTGGTAGGGGTAGGCCATGAAGATATATTGAGCATTAATCAATAATTTAACTTTGACAAAGTTATGTAATATTTTTACTAATATCTCACCATGAAGAAAGACATAAGGGTTATGGGGCTGGCTTGAAACTAGTTTTTGAGGGTTCAACTCCTTCCTTTCTTGCTTTTACGCTTTAATAAAGGTGGGTTCTTCAAATGTGTGATAAGGGGGAGGACAGCCGTTTATTCACTCTAAATTAGTAGAGGTTAAATCGACTGATTGTACTTCTCGTTTAGAGGCAAATGCTTCTCAGATTATGAATACTATCACTATAACTGCTGTTAATGAGATGAAAGAGCCTATAGATGACACAGTGTTTCACAGAGTATATGCGTCTGGGTAGTCGGAATATCGACGTGGTATTCCGGATAATCCTAAGAAGTGTTGAGGGAAGAAGGTTATGTTAACCCCGATGAATATTACTGTAAAGTGGATTTTTGCTCATGTTTGGTTTAGTGTGTAGCCTGAAAATAAAGGGAATCAGTGCGCGAATCCTCCTATAATAGCGAATACGGCTCCTATAGACAGAACGTAGTGGAAATGGGCGACTACATAATAGGTGTCGTGTAGGACGATATCTAGGGATGAGTTGGCTAGGACAATTCCTGTAAGACCTCCTACGGTGAATAGAAAAATAAATCCTAAAGCTCATAATATGGCCGGAGATCATTTAATATTACCACCGTGAAGAGTGGCGAGTCAGCTAAATACTTTTACTCCAGTTGGAATAGCAATGATTATTGTAGCTGATGTGAAATATGCTCGTGTATCTACGTCTATCCCTACAGTGAATATATGGTGGGCTCATACAATGAAGCCAAGGAAACCAATTGATATTATGGCTCATACTATTCCCATGTACCCAAATGGTTCTTTTTTGCCTGAGTAGTATGTGACAATGTGGGAGATTATTCCGAAGCCTGGTAGAATGAGAATGTAAACTTCTGGGTGGCCAAAAAATCAGAATAGGTGTTGGTACAGAATTGGGTCCCCTCCTCCAGCCGGGTCAAAGAAAGTTGTGTTGAGATTACGGTCTGTTAGTAACATTGTAATTCCGGCGGCGAGCACAGGAAGTGATAGGAGGAGTAAAACTGCTGTGATTAATACGGATCAGACGAATAAAGGGGTCTGATATTGAGTCATGGCTGGTGGTTTTATATTGATAATTGTTGTGATGAAATTGATGGCCCCTAAAATAGAGGATACTCCTGCTAAATGCAATGAGAAAATTGTCAGGTCAACTGAAGCTCCTGCATGTGCTAAATTACCTGCTAAGGGGGGATAAACTGTTCATCCTGTTCCGGCTCCAGCTTCTACTATGGATGATGCAAGAAGGAGAAGGAAGGATGGGGGAAGCAGCCAGAAGCTTATGTTATTTATTCGTGGAAAAGCTATGTCTGGGGCGCCGATCATTAATGGAACTAGTCAGTTGCCAAATCCCCCAATCATAATAGGTATGACTATAAAAAAGATTATTACGAAAGCATGGGCAGTCACGACGACGTTGTAGATTTGGTCGTCTCCTAGTAGGGCACCTGGCTGTCCTAGTTCTGCTCGAATGAGTAAACTCAGGGCGGTCCCTACTATACCGGCTCATGCGCCAAATAATAGGTAAAGTGTGCCAATATCTTTATGGTTTGTTGAGAATAGTCAACGGTTGATGAACATAAGTGCTGGTAAAATGGCTGAGCAAGCATTAGACTGTAAATCTAATTACAGGGGTTTTAGCCCCCTTTTTGCCAAGTCTCGAGGTGATTATTCATATTGAATTGCAAATTCAAAGGAGCAGCTTCAATCCTGCCGGGGCTTCTCCCGCCACTTTGTTTTTTTTTGGCGGGAGAAGTAGATTGAAGCCAGTTGATTAGGGTATTTAGCTGTTAACTAAAGTTTCGTGGGGTTGGAGCCCACCATTCTAGAAAGGACTTAGCTTAATTAAAGTGCCTGGTTTGCGTCCAGTAGATGTAGGAATATAGTCTTGCAGTCCTTATTGCAGGAAATAAGTGTAGTGTACTTACTTAGGACTTTGAAGGTCCTTGGTCTAGTTAACCTAATTTCCTTTCTTAGATTCGAGACTAGTGGGGTTAGCGGGAGTGATAGGGTAGATAATGTTGTTAGGACGGGGAGTAAGATAAGGTTTTTCTTGTTTTGAAGTATCCATTTTATTTTTATGTTGTTGGTGGATGGGAACAGGGTTAGGGATGTTGAGTATGTTAGTCGTATGTAGAAGTACAGGCTGAGTAGGGCGGTTATAGCCAGGAATGTTGGTAGGATGATGTTGTTGTTTTTGGTGAGTTCAATAATGGTAATTCATTTTGGCACGAATCCTGTTAGTGGGGGGAGGCCACCTAGTGATAGAAGTGTGATTAGTATGATGAGGGTGATTATTGGGGTGAGATTTCATGAGAGAGATAGTGATGAGGTGGTTGTGCTTACGTTTATTATCAAGAGGGAAAATATTGAGAGAGTTAGGATAATATAAGTTGTGAGGTTTAGAATCATGATTGAAGGGTTGTAGATTAGGATGGCCGTTATTCAACCTATGTGGGCGATCGATGAGTAAGCCATGATTTTTCGTAGTTGGGTTTGATTTAATCCTCCTCAGCCCCCTATAAGGACTGATAAGATGGCTGATGAGAGGATTAGGGTTTGGTCAATAGTTATTGTGGTTTGGAATAGGATGGAGATGGGTGCGATTTTTTGTCATGTGAGTAAAATTATGCCGGAGAGGAGTGATACCCCTTGAGTTACTTCTGGTACTCAGAAGTGAAATGGTGCTAGACCTAGTTTTATTATTAGTGAGGTGGTCAGTGCTAAGGAGATTATTTTATTGTAGGGTTGTAATATAGTCCATTGACCCGTGTAAGTCGCTGTTAGGATAATGGCTATTATTATGATTATGGATGCAGTTGCTTGGACGAGGAAATATTTTGTTGCAGCTTCTGTGGCTCGGGGGGTTTTGTTGTTAATTAAAATGGGGATGATAGCGAATATACTTATTTCTAGGCCGATTCAAATAAGGAGTCAGTGGGAGCTAATTAGGGTGATGATTGTGCCTGCAAATAAAGTAGAATAGATGGTGGTGTTGGTGATTAGGTTAATTAGTACGGGAAGGATATAAACCAACATTTTCGGGGTATGGGCCCGATAGCTTGTTTAGCTGACCTTACTAGTAGAGTATGGTGTATCAGGTAGCACGAAGAATTTTGAGTTCTTTAGTATAGGTTCAAGTCCTGTGATTCTAGAAATAAGAGGGTTTAAACCTCTATAATTTACTCTATCAAAGTAACTCTTTTGTCAGACATATTTCTATGTTGTTTGTGGTGGAATAGCAGAAAAGATAATTGGTATGGAGATGTGTCACATACATATGGCTAGGGTAAGGGGTAAGAAATTTTTTCATAGTAGGTGTATAAGTTGGTCATATCGGAATCGTGGGTAGGATGCTCGGATTCATAGGAATAAAGCGGTGAGTAGCAGAGTTTTGATTGTGAAGGTGGTTGTGAAGGTTTCTGGTAGGTGGGTGGGTGATGATGTATTGAGAAAGATGATGGATGTGAGTGCGTTTATTATAATGATATTGGTATATTCTGCTATAAAGAATAGGGCGAATGGGCCTGCAGCGTATTCTACGTTGAATCCTGATACTAGTTCAGATTCTCCTTCAGCGAGGTCGAAGGGGGCTCGGTTGGTTTCAGCAAGAGTAGAGATAAATCATATTATTGCTAAGGGTCATGTTGGAAGAAGCAGTCAGACTTCCTCTTGGGTGGTTATTAAGGTGGAAAGGGTAAAGGATCCGTTGATAAGTAAGACTGATAGGAGGATGATAGCCAGTGTTACTTCATATGAAATGGTTTGGGCGACGGCTCGTAATGCTCCTATTAATGCATATTTGGAGTTTGATGCTCATCCAGATCAGAGGATGGAGTATACAGCTAGGCTTGATGTAGCTAAGATGAATAGGACACCTATGTTTATATTGATTAATGGGAATGGTATGGGAAGTGGAATTCATATAGCGAAGGCTAGAGTAAGGGCAAGTGAAGGGGCGATGATAAATAGGGATATTGAGGAGGTTGATGGTTGTAGAGGTTCCTTAATAAACAGTTTTAATGCGTCTGCAATTGGTTGGAGCATGCCATATGGGCCAATGACGTTAGGGCCTTTGCGTAGTTGTATATAGCCTAGGATTTTTCGTTCTACTAGGGTGAGGAACGCTATGGCTAAGAGAATAGGGAGAATTAGAAGGAGGAAGTTAAGGACGAACATAATGTTAAGGAGAGGAGTTGAACCTCCGATTATAAAGTTTTAAGTTTTATGCATTTGCCGGGCTCTGCCACCTTAACCAACCCTGTTCTCGGGTAGTTGTTGTTTGCGGCTATAAGATTAATATTAAATCATCTTTTTGCCTGTAAGGCGCTGAAGCGACAGTTGGCCTTGCTTCTCTTGTCCTTTCGTACTGGGAGAGGCTGAAAAATAGATAGAAACCGACCTGGATTACTCCGGTCTGAACTCAGATCACGTAGGACTTTAATCGTTGAACAAACGAACCATTAATAGCGGCTGCACCATTTGGGTGTCCTGATCCAACATCGAGGTCGTAAACCCTATTGTCGATAGGGACTCTAGAATAGGATTGCGCTGTTATCCCTAGGGTAACTTGGTTCGTTGATCAGTTTATACTGGGTCAATTAAATGATTTTAACTTTGACTCGTAGGGTCTTAGTTAGTATCATTCGGAGGTTTTTTTGTTCTCCGAGGTCACCCCAACCAAAATTGCTTGCTTATCACTAGAAGTTTATATCCTTTAGGAATTTTATAGTTAAGTGTAGTTAAGTTAATTTAAAGCTCCATAGGGTCTTCTCGTCTTATTTTTTTATTCCCGCCTCTTCACGGGAAGGTCAATTTCACTGACTGGAAGCAAGAGACAGTAAAACCCTCGTCTAGCCGTTCATACTAGTCCCCATTTAAGGAACAAGTGATTATGCTACCTTTGCACGGTCAGGATACCGCGGCCGTTGAACTGGTCTGTCACTGGGCAGGCGGTGCCTCTAATACTGGTTATGCTAGAGGTGATGTTTTTGGTAAACAGGCGGGGTTTGTATTTGCCGAGTTCCTTTTGCTTCTTTTAGTCTTTCCTTATTGCACTCCTGTGTTGGGTTAACGATTGATTGGGATAAATAATTTATTGGTGATTGGTTTTATCTAGTCGTTAACTATCAGTAAGTATCTGGTCTGATATAAGCTCGTGCGGGGAGAAAAATTTTCTTGTTACTAATATTAACATTATTGCTTCTATGTTTTTATAGAATAGCCCAATTGATCAGTAGGAGTTTATTATGGATTTGTGGTATTATTTTTGTTGGTGTTATGTTGAGCTTGAACGCTTTCTTAATTGATGGCTGCTTTTAGGCCAACTATGATGTTTTTTTTAATTTACTCACTACGCAAGGTTGTACCCTGGTTCTAAAGAGCTGTCCCTCTTTAGACTAGCTTATAAGTAATCATTGGAATTAGGTTTTTTGGAGGATGTACTTATAGTTGAACTAAAATTCTTGTTTGGGCAACCAGCTATCACCAAACTCGGTTGGCTTTTCACCTCTACTTCCAGATCTTCCCACTATTTTGCTACATAGACGGGTTGGCTCTGACGGCTGTCCGGAAGTAGCTCGTTTGGTTTCGGGGTTTTTTGCTTAAATTCTTTTTGCAAAAGGAGTTCTTGTTAATCCATGATGCAGAAGGTAGTAGGTTTAATCTATGCTGTTTTATACTTTGAATAATTCTTTCATCTTTCCCTTGCGGTACTTTCTCTATAGCGCCTAATTAAATTTCTATCGCCTATACTTTATAGTGTTGAATGTTTTGTTTAATGTTTGTATGATTGTTTAAGTTGTGGGAAATTTGGGCTAGGATTGGTTCAAAGTGGTCAGGGCAGTCTGAAATCTTCTGGGTGTAGGCCAGATGCTTTACTTTTAAGCTACACTTTGTTTATCCAAGCACACTTTCCAGTATGCTTACCTTGTTACGACTTGTCTCCTCTAATACTTGCTTACGTGGTATTAATGTATGGTTGTTATATAGTAATTTGAGGAGGGTGACGGGCGGTGTGTGCGTGCTTCATGGCCTAATTCAATTAAGCACTCTATTCTTAATTTACTACTAAATCCTCCTTGGATCTTTAAATTTCATAAAGATTATCGTGGGTGTTCTTTGTCAGAAAATGTAGCCCATTTCTTTCCACTCCATGGGCTACACCTTGACCTAACGTGTTTATGTCTGTGCTTGTGCTTACTCCTTTTCCTTATTAGGGTTTGCTGAAGATGGCGGTATATAGGCTGAATTAGCAAGAAGTGGTAAGGTTTATCGGGGAGTATCGGTTATAGAACAGGCTCCTCTAGATGGTTGTGAAGCACCGCCAAGTCCTTTGAGTTTTGAGCTGTTGCTCGTAGTTCTCTGGCAAAAAATTTTGTTATTAATTTTTTATTTTTACGACTAAGCATAGTGGGGTATCTAATCCCAGTTTGGGTCTTAGGTGTCGTGTGTTCAGAGGAGTTGAGATTGCTTTCGCATACTGGTTTTATGTTTACCTGGAGTTTTTTACGACTTAGGTAAAACTTAATCTTATTATTTTTATCTCTAAAACACGTTTTACGCCGTTGTTTCATTAATTTGGGTTAGTCGTATGACCGCGGTGGCTGGCACGAATTTTACCAACTCTGTTGCAGCATAACTAAGTCGAACTTTCGTTTATAGCTTAATTTTTATCACTGCTGTGTTTCCGTGGGGATGTGGCTGAGCAAGGTGTGGTGAGCTACTTTAGAGTGTGCTTGATACCCGCTCCTTTTAATCTATGATAGATTTAGAGGGCATTTTCACCGGAAGGGGGATTCTTGCATGTGTAAGTTTGCTGATAATTAATGAAAAGGCTAGGACCAAACCTTTGTGTCTATGGAGTTGGGCTAACTCGTCTAGGCATTTTCAGTGCCTTGCTTTTAGTAAGCTACATTGACTAAGATGTTCTGTTTGGAGGTAAGGTCAGTGTTCATAGAATGGGTGGGGGGGGGGTAACATTGTAATGGTGTTCGTGGGGTGGATTCTGTTATGTTTTTGGATAGTAATATTTTAGTTGTGTGGTGTTTTGTGA